AATTATAAATTTTATTTATCTATCGAGTTTAGGGTCAATAAATTTTTGGATATTTAATTGATCAAATATAAATTCAATGAATCAAGATCAAACCTACTTGTTTTAGTTGATCCCCTCCAATCACTTTATACATGTACCTACTAATTTGACATAGATCAAAGAGATTTAATGTAAGGAAAAAGTTCGCTTTGTCTTCTGTGAACCAAATTTTTCAAAAACAAAATAAATTTTTTAAAATTTCTTGATCCTTCGTCTTCCCAGCTTTATCCCGACTTTTATGAATTTTCTGGCTTAGTTTTAATAGGCATATTTATTTTGTTTTTGAAAAAATTTGGAAATGAATCAATGAATGAAAGTGGAAGAAATGGAGTTTCACCCCTTTTCTGGCGGGGTTTGACATACAAATAAAAATAACTCCCTGAAAGGCTCTTTACTGCTTAGCTTATTATTGTTATTTAGTATTAGTTCTATTTATCTTTATTTTTTCATTTCATATATTTAATCTAATATTCTATATCTAATAGATCGATAGATCTATTATGTATATGTCTATTTAAATTATATTTATATTCATTTATATTTTTCGATAATTCAAATTTTACTTTTTTTATTATAAATCTATTCGATTCGAATTAAATTTCGATTAGTGGATTAGATAATATTTCATATTTCTTATATTTTAGTTAGATTTTATATATATATATTCAAAACTAGATATTTTATTGAATATCTTGAATCAAAGTGATATATTTATTATATATAGTGTATTTTATCTAAATTGAAAGAAAAAAGAAGATAAATTAAATTTAAATATTCTTCTCGTTTATTAATATTTTAATGAAAATATTTATTTATATTCTCTATATGTAAGTTCGAAGAAAGAATTCCTAAAAAAAAAATAGGATGGTATGGGATCATGAAAGGTGGAAAGATCCTTTTTATTTCATCATACTATTCCATTATATTGACAATTTCAAAAAACTGTTCATACTATGATCATAGTATGATGGCGGTCGGACACATATGCCCCCATCGTCTAGTGGTTCAGGACATCTCTCTTTCAAGGAGGCAGCGGGGATTCGACTTCCCCTGGGGGTAGGGTACTACAAAAGGAAGCGGATCATGGATTATTGATCGATCTAAAATGAAAATGGAATTGACTCTTCCTGGGTCGATGCCCGAGCGGTTAATGGGGACGGACTGTAAATTCGTTGGCAAGATGTCTACGCTGGTTCAAATCCAGCTCGGCCCAAGAATTCACTCATCTCCCATTCGATGAAGATATTTGTTCTCCAGAAACCGCCGATACGTGGTAATAGTAATAAACGAGTCCAATTTTTCTATATACCTACCTCGGTTTTTTGCTAAATTTCTTTGTGACGAAAAATGGGGTCATCCTAAAAAACTGATATGATTATGATATAGATATATCATATTAGTTTTTTAGTATTTAGTATAAAGTCTAAGGAAAAAAACTTTTTTTCTTTTTCGAATTGATTGAAAGATTGATTATAAAATAAATGGATTTGGTGGACAATTTTGAAAGAATAAAATAAAAGAATTACTAGTAATTCTTTGTGTTCTCACTAGAGTCCATACTTATGTGATATATCATTTGCGTCTCTGTTACAACACAATAAAAAATTATAAATCGAAAAGGAAATAATAAATTTATGGATGTTGTATACCCCCTTTTTCCTTGGGATTGTAGTTCAATTGGTCAGAGCACCGCCCTGTCAAGGCGGAAGCTGCGGGTTCGAGCCCCGTCAGTCCCGACGGACAAAATAAATAGATAAAAAAATCTCTTATTTTTTTTTTTTAATTAAATTCATTCTTTCTCATAAAACAAATATATAAATCTTCATTACTTCAACTCGACCAATTAATGCGATATATATTCGTATATTAGTCAAATTATTGATAATATCTTAAAAACACTATTCAGGATTCAAAGAGATACTGGGTATGGTTTTTAAAATTCTCGCGTCTATCTAATGGAATTGAGTACCATATGTTTTGCGGTAGTAGGATCACATACATAAATTAAATTCCTTTCTTGTACACTATCAAATACTTTTCCGATTAAACCTATCTTACCCGATTTTTTTAATCTCAATGACTAAAACCGACCGAATAATTTAAATTTGAACAACTCGATTTCATTCCAATTTCACACTCAACTTTTCATATATGTGTCCTAGTACTAATCCAAGAAAATAGGATATTAATAAAATAAAGATCAAACAAGGATTCTTTTAGCGTTAGCGAGGGAATGAATAATATTTTTTCCTTCGGATTTTTATATGTTACTTTTATTTATTGGTTGTTTTTGGGGTTTGTAACCAATGGAAGTGGAACAAAACATTGGCCAGATGATACGTCATTAGATGATTGTACAAAGAAGAAGGTAGGTTATAGAAAAAAAAGTAAATGAATACATATAAAGAAAAAATTTTGGATTCAGTATGGATAAAAGATCTTCCTATGTTATACTATTCAATTCGCGACGACGGATTTATTTGATAGTTCAGATATTGTTATTCATGATATTGATCCGATTCGATATCATCTAGCTGGAATTCATCCCATTGAATTGACAGGCGAAATTTTTATCATCTCTATGGGATTAAATCCCGAGTTATTCCGAAGTAAAAACGATGAATTATGGAAGTAAATATTCTTGCATTTATTGCTACTGCACTCTTCATTCTAGTTCCTACTGCTTTTTTACTTATCATATACGTAAAAACGGTCAGCCAAAATGATTAATCTGAATGAAACTTTACTTCTGAGTTTTTTCTAAATAATTGAACAAATAGAAAAAAGGGGGTTAGAATCAGCAGTATTTTATGAGATCGGATAATATGGTAGAAAGAATATTTCTTTCTACCATATTATCTATTAAATTAGTCTTTTTGTACTGTATAAAGTTAATATAGATCAATATAAAATATTGATTCATATTGAGCTTCTCTATTTAATGTACATACGACCAAAATTTTGCTACATTGATTTATTTGTATTGATTTCCAAAATACTAGAAAAATCACTCTGGCTTTTGTGTTTCAAATTACTAGATTTCGTTTAAAATCGAAAGTATTTATTTAAATAATCAAAGAAGCAAAACGAAGTTGGTAGAACATCCATTAATAAAGAAACTTCAGCATAGTAATATTTTTTGAGCATTTCCAAGAAGTAATTTATTGAGCTGGTTACAGATGATCCGAGAAGTTCTATGGTATGGGAACTTATTCCAATTTATAAAAATAAAAGGAGTAGTAAACCCCACAAATTTAAAACACTTGAACCATGATATGAAATGAGTCGATGCTATATCTATAAAGTATAAATCCAATTGCTAAAATAATAAACACTAAGTACGCAATATGCGACTCGATCTAGGCAAGATATTCGTATCTTGTTGAAAATCCACTCGATCTATGTCTAGCAAGTACATATCTAATAATACCAGACCGACTTTCTCTTGGTGGATAAACTAATAAAAAAAAGGGGATTTCAATATCTGTTTTATTTCCTTTTATTGACATTATTAAAATTCTAGTTAAAACACTTTGCCGAACGATCTATAAAATAAAAAAATTGAGACGGTTTGATTCCTCAACTCGACTCAATTAGTAGTACTTCTAGAGTCCACTTCTTCCCCATACTACAAGTGAAAGGGAAAATGTAAAGACTACCATTAAAGCAGCCCAAGCGAGACTTACTATATCCATGTAAATTATGTCCCCTATTTTTATCAATATTAAGGAATTCTTCCATTATTGTTCACTAATAATAGTGAAATAAATGGTGCAGAGTCAAAAAGGTATTCTGACCCCAGACTATTCATTTCATAATCATAATTGAAAGAACCAATCCAAGAAATTTACTTATAAAAGACAAAATTACTATATGATTTCGAGTCTAATTGGGTCACAAGCAAAATACGCAGTGACTCCCTTGCCCAAGAGAGTCTTACTAATCGAACATGTAGAAAAGACCTATTCCTTCTTTTGTTAACCTTATGAAAATATAGATCTAAGATAGATCAATATCTATCACATACCCCTATTTAGTTAGATTTATTTCTCATTGAATCGATTTCGTATCTCTGAAAAAATCCATAGACAGTATATATATATATATTTCTGTCATAGGGGGCGATGAAAATAAGTTATTTTGACTTTGCACTGTTTCTATACTATAAAAAATCCAATTTTATTATCCAAACGAATATGGGTCGAATACCTGAGTACTCAGAGAATCTCGTGAGTTTGGATAAAACTTCCCCCCTTCCACAACTAAGAATTAATACTTAGTTATATTTTCCCTTCGGTTATATAATGGAATTCAAGGTCCATTCAGTAAACCCTCTAGTGGAGGGGCTATCAAGACTTCTCAATTCTCTTCCATTACTAAAACCTTTCCTTGAATCCTAGTAGACTAGTAGATAAGGGATTTCGGTTTTTTTGTTGATCAGGCGGCACCCGGATTTGAACTGGGGAATAAAGGATTTGCAATCCTCCGCCTTACCACTCGGCCATGCCGCCAAAAGATACAAACTAGATGAAACCCTTACTCCTTTTTTGTAGTGGATTACTAAACTTCATTTTTTTTATTTTATTCGATTTGCATCTTGAATACCGGTTTCCTTAATTCCTTTACTATACTAAAAAAAAATACTCAAATAAATCATTTTTATAGTATCTAAAAACTAAAAATGCACAAAATCTGAACTTTTACTATCAATTTCTATTGAAAGTAATGAAATGTGGACTTTAAGTCACAAAAGTAAAAATTCATGATAAATTTGAACCATTAACTATTTACTTATGACTTGACCACAATTTCATATTCATAAACGATTATCCAAAATTCTGTTTTCCTAATGACATAAGAAAACAAACTAAATAACTAATTAGTATTGATTCTTTTCAATAAAAAATCTTTCTTAATTTTTACATTTTTCTCAATTTCAATTATAACAACATATATGATTA